CTCACATCAGTGGCATATTTCTATGCGGGTCTTACCAAAAAGGGATTAAGTTATTTTGGGAAATATATTCAACCAACCCCAATCCTTTTACCCATTAATATCTTAGAAGATTTCACAAAGCCATTATCACTTAGTTTTCGACTTTTCGGGAATATCTTAGCGGATGAATTAGTAGTTGTTGTTCTTGTTTCTTTAGTACCTTCAGTGGTTCCTATCCCCGTCATGTTTCTTGGATTATTTACAAGTGGTATTCAAGCTCTTATTTTTGCAACTTTAGCCGCGGCTTATATAGGTGAATCCATGGAAGGCCATCATTGAAATAGTCTTTTTTTCGCTTAGCACAAAGCAATGTATGTGCGACCCAAGATGATTTATTTAAGGAATAGAAATATACAAGACTCTATATACGATAGAAAGTAATAGGAAAAAAAATAAAAAATTACGATATTAGCGAGTTGTAAAAAAAAAAGGAAAAAGATCTCTTTCCTTTTTTTTTTTAGTCCACTTAATATCCTACTTTTCCCCGACGAATATTTACTTTCTATTATATATATTGGTCAGCCAATCTTCTTATTCAAAATCATAATTTGAATAAGATATATTTTACGACGTGTGATTAAATAAAAATACGGGAGAAGCGCTTCTACTTTACGGTTGATTTTATTCAACAATTGACCAAAAGAAAATATTTAGAAATAATAAATTGCATGAACTTAGATCAATAAAATAATAATATTTCTATGCAATAATTCGGACTAATCAATTTAATTTGCCATTTAGATCGTATTCCGCTGGAATAATGATAAACAAAACGGGATTCCTAAAAAAATGGATTGATTCTCGAATCCGATTGAATCTAATGGTTTACGTTATGGAAGAAAGACATGTATATGTGATATTAGATATTGACTCGTTATATATGAACTAAAGATATATTTCATTTGTCCGCGGCTGTGTGTGGGTTCTAATAGAAGTCCTTTCATACCTTGTGGCTGTCAATTAGTTGAAAAAGGAGATGAAATCAAGAAAAGATGGAAGAGTTGAAATAACAGTTCGGAACTAAGAAATGGAAGAACTAAAGTTCTATGGATTCACAAAAACTCTGTGGATAGAAACGAAAAAAGAGATATCGAAGTAGTTCTGATGATTCAATAATATTCTTACTTAAATTCGAAGTTCTTAGTTAATTCGACTGGATGAATCCTATCGATGGAATAATTAAGTCCTAATTCATTGGTTGATTGTATCATTAACCATTTCTTTTTGTTGGTACGAGGAACTTATCATGAATCCACTGATTTCTGCTGCTTCCGTTATTGCTGCTGGGTTGGCTGTAGGGCTTGCTTCTATTGGACCTGGAGTTGGTCAAGGGACTGCTGCGGGTCAAGCCGTAGAGGGTATCGCGAGACAGCCTGAGGCAGAGGGAAAAATACGAGGTACTCTATTGCTTAGTTTAGCTTTTATGGAAGCTTTAACGATTTATGGGTTGGTTGTAGCACTAGCACTTTTATTTGCGAATCCTTTTGTTTAATCTTAGAAATAGGAAAAATACATATTTTCCTATTTTATTGCCTTGGACTTCTCGTTTGCTTTTTCAAATTAGATCAAGATTTCACTCCTACAATTTCTTATTCGTTGAAAAAATAACCTACGGGAAGGGCTGATTTGCAGATGAGGAATTAGTATACCGACTCGCTTTCATCCTTCCCGTTCGTAGTCCAAAGGAAACTCTTTTTGAGAGGTGTTGCACCAACGAGGGGGTAATTCATACTTTAACTCGAATATTTTTTGACTCGATTTCAAAAAAAAAAAGAATAAATAAAAAGGGGGCAAAGTGATAGAAAAAGAGCTCTCATCGATTTTTTAGTCTATCTATAAGAGGAGATTATATGAAAAATGTAACCGATTCTTTCCTTTCTTTGGGCCACTGGCCATCTGCCGGGAGTTTCGGATTTAATACCGACATTTTAGCAACAAATCCAATAAATCTAAGTGTAGTGATTGGTGTATTGATCTTTTTTGGAAAGGGAGTGTGTGTGAGTTGTTTATTTCAAGAATAGGCTGGATCCAATCCGCTGTACCCTTTTCCGTTAGAACTAGGAAAGAAAGGTGCATGACCCCGCGAATTACTTCTTAAGAAATTATATGTAAGAACCACAGCATTTCGTGATTAATTGGCAAATCCACCTTAGATTCTCTAGCAACCAATAATGTGGGCCTGTTAAGATGGTTAAAGCAAACCGTTTGAAGTCGAGACACAGCGCGGTACTCTTTCTACCACTATGTTAATATAGAGATGGTGAATATTTTATCGATATAGAGCACTCATCTTGATAAAATAATTTGAACCGCTTCTTCTAAAAAAGAGCATTTTCCCTCTTTTATCCAATGCTGAATCGACGACCTGTGGCTTATGTATAAGTAAGAAGCGTTTTTTGGATTTGAACTGAAGAAAAAAAACAACTTTGCTGACAATTACATATTTTTTATTTTGTCAGAA